TTCTGTCTGCTATATTATGCTTCGGAATTCATCTTATCCTTTCCTTTCAGTTTAAGAATTTCAATTTCAAAATTTTTTTATTGAGTAATAACTTAATCCTTCAATAAAATACTCTTTTTACCAATATCAATAAATATTGTACCTTATAATTTTCGATTCCGAAAAAGAATTAAACACTCATTCATGATTTATGACATGATAAAAAGATTATTTCCATGAATATCTATAGCAAAAAAAATCTTTTTTTTTAATTACTTTTTTTTTAATTGCATATTTAATTTTTTCTTTCCTCTTATTATTTCTTTTATTTATATTTAGGCTTAAAATAAATCAAAGTAAAGGATTACTTCGTTCCTGATAGTCATTCACTTAATCGGTGGATAGGAGCATACTCTGGATCGGAATTTTTGGGAGTACTACTTGATCATTTCTACCAATTTAAAGCACCAATTTAGTATTTCTTTTATGTATAAATATAAATGTTTCGTTGGATAATTTACATAATCTCTATTACGAATCCTTTGTGTACTTTTGTGTTCCTAATCATCCACTCATTTTTGCTCAATCTTTATGGTAATTCATGCTACTGTCGGGTATGGTAATACATAGAAAAGATAGTAAAAACTCCATAAAGTTGCTTTTTTCAACCCGCTTCAAGCCCTGATGACTAATTAACCAATCTTGGGGTAAGCAGTCTTGACTGCTTATGTTTTTGATTTTCGTTTAACCCTTGTACATAGGAAATGAGATTCCCATTTTTTACGGCAAATTTCAAAGCTGTTTTTTTTCACTCATCTAACTATCTGGTTTAGTTTATCAACCCGAGCAATGAAGAAAAAAATAAAGATATCTATTCAATACGTTTAATTTTCATTCTTAGAAATCGAAACCGGGGGAAAACTTATGTTTGAACGAATCACACGTAGAGATATTGATAATACACATAGAGTTAATGGTATTTCATAACTAATTGATTGGGCAGCAGCCCGTAGACCACCTAAAAAGGAATATTTATTATTTGATCCATATCCAGACATAAGAAGTCCAATTGGAGCAATACTTGAAATAGCGATCCATAAAAAAACACCAATACTGAGATCGGCTAGAACAAGGCGATAGCTAAAAGGAATTACTGAATAACTTAGTAGAATGGATATGACTGCTATAGAGGGCCCGATACTAAATAAACGCGTATCCCCTCTAGATGGAAGAAGATTTTCTTTAAAAAGGAGTTTTATCCCATCTGCTAGAGCTTGAAGAATTCCCAAAGGGCCAGCGTATTCAGGTCCAATCCGTTGTTGTATACCCGCGGATATTTCTCTTTCTAACCACACAATTACTAGTACACCTATTGTGATTCCCAATACGAGAATCACAATAGGTACAAGCATCCATATAGTCCCATAAACCTCTTTTAAGGATTCTAATCTGGAAAAAGAATTGATAGTTTGTATTTCTGTTGTATCAATTATCATTTTAACGATCAACTTCCCCCATAATGATATCTATGCTACCTAGTATCGTCATAATATCAGCCAATTTCATTTTTTTAACTAACTGAGGAAGAATTTGCAAATTGATAAAACCCGGTGGGCGGATTTTCCATCTCCAAGGAAAAACACTTTGATCTCCTATCAAAAATATTCCCAACTCTCCCTTTGGGGCTTCGACTCTCACATAAAGTTCTTGTTTCGACAATTCAAAAGCGGGAGATGGCTTTTTACTAATGAATCGGTATTCAAAATCATTCCATTCAGGATATTTTATCCTATTAAAACGTCTTATTTCTAAATTCTCATAAGGACCCCCTGGAATTCCTTCTAAAGCTTGTTGAATAATTTTGACGGATTCGGCCATTTCACCGATTCGTATTAAATAACGAGCTAATGAATCTCCTTCTTTTTGCCATTGGACTTCCCAATCAAATTCGTCGTAACACTCATAATGATCAACTTTACGAAGATCCCATTGTATTCCGGAAGCCCGTAGCATTGGTCCTGATAAACCCCAATTTATTGCTTCTTCTCCACCAATAATGCCCACCCCCTCAACGCGTTCTAAAAAAATCGGATTTCGCGTAATAAGTTTTTGGTATTCAACAATCCTTGTTAAAAAATAATCACAAAAATCTAAACATTTATCTATCCATCCATAAGGTAGATCGGCAGCTACTCCTCCGATACGAAAATAATTATGCATCATTCTCATACCGGTGGCAGCTTCGAATAAATCATATACCAATTCTCTTTCTCTGAAAATATAGAAGAAGGGGGTCTGCGCGCCAATATCCGCCATAAAAGGGCCCAGCCATAACAAATGAGAAGCTATGCGACTTAACTCCAACATAATCACTCTGATATAACTAGCCCTCTGTGGCACTTGAATATTTCCCAATTGTTCTGGTCCATTTACAGTTATAGCTTCTGTGAACATAGTAGCTAAATAATCCCAACGTGTTACATAAGGTAGATATTGTATAATTGTTCGATTTTCCGCAATTTTTTCCATTCCTCTGTGTAAATAACCCAATATTGGTTCACAGTCAATAACATCTTCACCGTCTAAAGTAACGATGAGTCGGAGAACGCCATGCATTGATGGGTGGTGAGGGCCCATATTGACTATCATGAGATCTTTTCTTGTAATTGGTACAGTCATAGGTTTTTCCCCGATTCATTATTCATTTTTCTATGAATTGCTGAAAACAAAAAGAAGTTCATTAAAATTCAAGATCTAATAAATCAAATAATTCAAAACGACTCTTCAAATTAACGTCTTTTTATCTCTCGAATGTTCAATTGACTGATTAATTCTTTATAACGTACTCTATTTTTATTTGACAAATAAGCCAGCAGTCGTTGCCGTTTTCCCAGAATTTTTCGTAGACCTCTCTGAGATGAATAGTCTTTTTTGTGCAATTCCAAATGTGAAGTAAGTCTTCGTATCTTATTGGTAAAACGGAATACTTGAAATTCAACAGCCCCCCTGTTTTCTTCATGTGAAATAACGGATATGAATGAATTTTTTGTCATAAATTCTTAACCTTTTTTTTTTACCAAATCAAATAAATATGGAATTTTCTCAATCAGTAATAATAATGCCGGCTATTTTAATTTGGTCTACACAATAATCCGAAATCCAAATTTCCTTATTCCGATTCATTCATTTTCTCAAAAAAAAAAAAGAAATAAAGAAAATTCGGTTGATTTATTTTTGGATATAATGGATAGGTGATCAAATTTGTATCATGTATTGAAATTTACTGTAAGACAAGGCGTGTGCGCATCCATTTATCTACCCGATAATAAGGAATATATAAAATATAAGCGAAATGTATCATAAATTCATTTTTCATCGTGGATACATACGTATTCTTAATATACTAAAACGGCTTCCATTATTGGTATCAAACCAATAACGATTCATACAAGCTAAATCTTCTAGTCGATAATTGGGCCAAAGAAAGAATTTCATTTTTATAAGTCGATTTTTATCTCGATCAAGATCTTTTCTTTCATCAAAAAATTGACTACAGTTTTTTACCCGATTGTCATTGCAACATATTGGGTTTTTATCCATACCATTATTATTCCTTGAATTGAAACAAATTAGAATTCTTAATTCTCTACGACGTCTAGGCGATAAAATATTTTCAGGAGCACGCAAATCATAATTGTTTTTCTCTCGCTTTTTCGTCATCTTTTGATGTCGTGAAACCAATTGATCCAAATTCTTCTTAGTAACATTTTCATTGTATGTTTTTTGATTTTTTTGGTGTTTACTCTTGTGAATCAATGAAATACTTATGGTTTGATACAGAATAAATTGTCCATCATCTTTTACAGACAGACGAACTGGTTCAATAATAAATATCCCCCTTTTCAGCAATTCTGTATAAGAAAAATCTTTCTTAGTCAGCATTATTTCCGGATTTATCTCTCTCCTTGCAATAGAGGATATAGTAATTTCTCTTGGATTTATCAATCTAAGCAGGAGACAATAGACTTTGACATTATTCATCAGTTTTTGATTCAAAGACTCATCCCATCTCAATTGAAAAAGCAAATACCTTTTCAGTAAGAGATTGAGTTCTGTTTCTGTACTATTCTTGTCTTGTTTTTTCTTTCTACCTTTTTCCATATCTGAATCTGATTCCATATAACCTTCTTCAATATCGTTTTGTTGGTTTGAGAAAACAGATTCAGAGTTCTCTTGGATATCGAATCCAAAATCTCCTTGATCCACGAGTTCGTTTTTGTCTTGATTTCGATTCTCTACTTCAAGAGATTTTTTTTTATTTGATGGTAGAAATGGCAGAAAAGGATTATTTTTTTTCTTTCTATTGATGCTTTTATTTTCACTCAAATTTTCACTTATACGTATATTCAAATTTGAAAAAAGGAAATTAATTGGTATAACCCACGGTTTCATTTTATATGTATTATAAAATAAGCCAAATTCTGGGAAGAACCACGATTCCAGATTCGATATGGGACTACTTAGTATTTCTTCGTTCATTCCCATCCAATCAAAAAGAAAAAGGTTTTTTTTTTGATGGCATCGATTGATTTCTTGATAAATTGTGTGAGAAAAAAGACCTTTCTTATCAATTTTATCAACAATTTGATAATTCTTAGGTTCAGTTTTAGTATTTTTATTATAGCTAATACTGGTATCGATCCAGGCTCCAATATCGACTTTCTTTTTAAGACAAAAATCGAGAATTTTCCAATCAAAATATTTTCTATCTGTATTTTTCTTTATATCTATAATATTTGTTAGTTCTAAATAATTAGTGATAGGGATCTTCCACCACATATCAATTAAGTTGTAATTATAAAGATAAGAAAATTCGTGATTTTTATTTACTTTGAATGGTAACTCATAACTATATGAATCCTGTTTATCTTCAAAATAAATAAATTTATATGATAAAACATCATATCTATAGTTTTTTTTAAAAATATCGGTTAATAACAATAAATGGGTTTCAGAATTTTTGGCATTTTTGTAATTATAATAATAATTAATTAATTGTTCTTTTTCATATTCATTCTTTTTTTTGTTTTTAAAATTTCTATTTTCAACCCTACAATGTTCATTGACTTTATTTCGCCATTTTTGTGGTACTAATCGAGACCATTTTATTTGAGATAAATCGGCTTGATAATTACTTTTTAACCAGTTTTTCCATGGGTTCATTCCGGAATTTGGAAGTTTCTTAGTTCTTAGTTTGTAATGAGTTATTCCTTGTGTTCCAAAATAATCTTTTATTTCTTTTTTTAGAAATAAAGACGTTTCATGATATTGAAAGACAGATCTTAACTTAGATCTTAACTTATATAAGTTAATAATTTTGGCTTGTGATAATTTGTAAAATACATAGGCTTGGGACAAAAAAGATAAATCAGAATGAATCCTTAAATTCCTATTAATATTACTACTAAATTGGAAAAGTGATTTTTTTATAGTCGAAAGAAATTGAATTTTATTTTTATTTGTTGTATCAATCCTTTCTTGATTTGTCTCAGTATTGTAAATGGATTTATCAATTAATTTTTTTGTCGATTCAAGAAAAAGTTGTGTATTAATTCTGGGAATATCAACAATATATAGAAATAGATCTACGTAGATTCTTTCTCTAAACAATTTTAGAAAATAACTCAATTTACGGATTAATCGAGCATTTCTTCTTTTAAATATCTGACCAATATTTTCGTATGAGTCTAATTTTTTAACACCGTAACGTGTTTTGGTGGGATTAAGAATTCTTTCTATAGTAAGTAATTCCTTTTTCTTGTCTTTTGTAATTTTTTCTATTTGATTTCTGATTGTCCTTGTTCTATTAGCTAGATCTTTCATTTTTTTTTCTGTCACTGAATAATTTGTCGAATTTTGTAATTCGGCTTGAATGGATGATTCGTGAATCATCTGATTATTGGTTATCGAATCTTTTTCTTTTTTTATTTCACTCGATTCTTTTCTCAATCCAAATACTAGAATTGGATTTCCAATTCGAAATCTTTTTTTTTTTTTTTTTAAAAATGGAAGGCTTTGAATAATCCATTTTGTTATTTCATTTGGTACCTTTAGAAACAATTTGAATTTTTCTTTGAGAATTATTAAAGATTTAGTTCGAAATTTTTTAATTTTTTTCTTCAGTTCTTTAAAAACAGGTTTAAAAAAGGAAGGTCGTTTTAGAGGAGAACCAAAAGGAAGTTCCGTTTCCATTCCAGAAACTGTTAAAAAACAAAACGAATCCTTTTGTTTTTTATTTTGTTCTTTCTTTTTCATTTGATCCCGATGAGAAGGGCATATTCTAGATTTATGCCAGGGTTTTAGACGGAAAGGAAATAGTATCTTTATCTGAATACCCTCTGTTAACCAATTTTTAGGAAATTCTGTTTCTGATAATTGAACACCGTTATAAGTACATTTAACATGCATTTCTCTACCCCACTCTTTAAAATCCTCCGACCACTCAGCACGTTGGAGCAGTAATAGACGGCCAATATTTTTTGCTATTATCAATAAAGGTAATAAAATATATTTTCTAAGAATTGACTGAGTTACTAACGTCAAACCCCTAATTACTTGAGCCAACGTAAGAGTATCCCAGGTTTCACTTATGTGTATTCGGGTTTTTTCTCGTCTTTTTTCTTCTTCTCTTTTGTATTCGTTTTTTTTCTTTTTATCCTTTTCCTTTATTTCTTTTTCCGTATAATCCGAAATTGGAAATTGTAGTTTTTTTTCCGTTTTTTTTCGAAAAATTTGTTTAATTAGTCTGGAAAGATTAATAGAAAAAAAAGACAATTTATCTATTCTGTCTAAAAAAAGTGGGGAATGCATATTTGCTTGAAACAGTTTTCCAATAACTGTTTTACGTCTTTGAACACGCATAGAACCTTTGATCACGTCTCGGCGAAAATCTGATTGTTGTGAATAACGTATCAATTTCACATCGTCTGCTTCATCCCGTTTATTTGTCTCTTTGATAGTAGGATCATCTTCAATATTAGTAAAAATTACTACACGCCTAGCTTTCCTTGAACGGATTTGAGGTTCCGTCATTACCTCTTCTTCAGTTTCTCTTTCTTGGTGTTCTATGTCATCAATTAATTTGTATGACCAGCGAGGAATTTTTTTACTGATTTCTTTTATTCCAAAAGATTTTTTTTGATTTGTTTGAGTGAAGGAATCAAGTATGATTGCATCAGCTAAAAATTTTAAAAAATTTTTTCGATCTAAGGAAATTCCTTGCGGATTCGACGTTGATTCCCCAGCAAATTGACTCACCAAATGCAAAATTTCGATTGATAGTGATTTTTGTTTCTCAAACGTATCTATTTTATGTGCAAATTCGTGGTAATTATAATCATTACGAAGGATACTATGAATCTTATTTATCAAGATTTCATCTATCGGATTTTTTTTTACTGCCGGTGAAAATAATAATTTTTTTATTATCCCACGATAAAATCCATTTAAGAAAGGATCATG